ATTGAGTAACATTTCTTTTTTTGATTGACCTCCTACAGGGAGGAGGTCAAATTCCAGTTGCAATTCAACTTTGTTTTGTTAAGTTATTTTATTGTGATTCGACATACATAAGATAGACGGAATCACGCTCTGTAGGATTTGAACCTACGACATCGGGTTTTGGAGACCCGCGTTCTACCGAACTGAACTAAGAGCGCTTTCAAAGAATTTTTTTTTCCACTTAACTTCTAACACATCTCGCATAAATATAGTATCCAAAAATGAAAGATTATGCCCCGTCGATCTCAATTAATCTCTCGTTACTGCCCATAGGAGAAGTAATAGGTAGGGATGACAGGATTTGAACCCGTGACATTTTGTACCCAAAACAAACGCGCTACCAAGCTGCGCTACATCCCTTTTTAAAATTGTTGTACAGTGTCATTGTACAAAATACCTGTCTTGTTTTCCACATCTTTATTTTCTCCTCTATCTATATAGAACTTTCTTGTCATTTCTTGTTTTTGGTTTCATATAATAAAAGAATTATATACATCTGAAACCCAACCTAACATATAAAAAAGAATGAATATTTATCCGTAATGCTCAGGAAGAAGGGGTCATCTTTTTCTTTTTTAGTGACAGGAAAATCTCATCTATGTAAAAATAAATAAAAATGATCTTGAACTACAGCATCTGACAATATATGTATTACAATAAAGAAGGAGGATTTTCAATGCGAGATCTAAAAACATATCTCTCCGTGGCACCTGTGTTAACTACTCTATGGTTTGGGTCTTTAGCGGGTCTATTGATAGAAATTAATCGTTTATTCCCAGATGCCCTGTCATTCCCCTTTTTTTAATTCTAGTTATTGATATGCGAAGAAATGAAGAAATATAATTCCACATGACGTAACTAAAACCTCGCCTCTCCCTTTCAATTCTTTAGATTAGAATAGTAAGGAAAGAGAAGGAAAAAGTGTATTGAACCTCATAAAAAATCCGGTAGATCCAAGATCAAATTTGGGAAAACAGAAATAAAATTCAAATGTGTATCCAGTCTAGGGTGGGCTCTACGAAATCATAGCATAGAAAAAAGATACTTAAATGAAATATTGGGATTTAGGATAGAAATAATTGATAGTTAGAAAGAAATTGTATTACTTAATTATTATTCTATTTTGTATTACTTAACTTAATATATACTATATTAATACATATTCTATTAATTAGATAATAAATTAATTAGATAAGATAATAAGAAGAATTACAACGAAATGCTTAGAAATGGAATTTCTAACTAGTAACTTCTATTGATTTTTTTCTTCTTCTTCGGTTCGGATCGAAAATATAAGACTTAAGTTAAGTCGATACAAAATCTAAAGGAGGTTCATGGCCAAGGGTAAAGATGTCAGAGTCAGAGTTATTTTGGAATGTACCAGTTGTGTCCGAAATAGTGTCAATAAGGAATCGCGGGGCATTTCTAGATATATTACTCAAAAGAATCGCCACAATACACCCAGTCGATTAGAATTGCAAAAATTTTGTCGCTATTGTCATAAGCATACGATTCATGGGGAAATCAAGAAATAGATCGAAGGGAACATCATGTGTTCGATCTTTCCAAAGAACAGGACAGGAAGAGTAAGAACTTAACATATATAATATACATAATATATACAAATCAAACCCGATTTTATGTAGATATTCTTTCATGTGTATAGATATATAGTATATGAATGAAATAATATATGAATCAAAGCCTATTTCGGTTGGATCCGAAATGAATAAATAAATAGAACTTTAGAGATAAGGAATAAACCATGGATAAATCCAAGCAACCTTTTCGTAAATACAAGCGATCTTTTCGTAGGCGTTTGCCCCCAATTGGATCGGGGGATCGAATCGATTATAGAAACATGAGTTTAATTAGTCGATTTATTAGTGAACAAGGAAAAATATTATCTAGACGAGTGAATAGATTGACCTTGAAACAACAACGATTAATTACTATTGCTATAAAACAAGCTCGTATTTTATCTTTGTTACCTTTTCTTAATAATGAGAAACAATTTGAGAGAGCTGAGTCGATCCCAAGAACTACTGGTCCTAGAACCAGAAATAAATAGGCATACTCCTCAATTGACTCAAAAATCCAATTGGAACTCAAGCTCAGATTGATGTTTTGTTCGAAAAGGCCTAGAATCCTGATTTGATTCTTGTGTTATAATATAAGAAACAAAAATGGGGGAGAAGAAGAAATATTTTTTTTTATTGAAACATGTTCGTTCATTTCTACTACTTATCTTAATTTATTTTTATTCTATATCTTCCCGGAGTTCATTCTCCGGGGAATTCCCTTTCAATCATTCCTGTATATTACTTTTGAATCTCCTTTATTTGATAATTTTATTGGAAATCATGTAAAGACAATTCTTATTTGATATAGCTATTTGCGCAAGTATTTTACGATTAAGAAGCAATTGCTTCTTGTACAGATTGTGTATTAATATACTATAACTATAGAATACCTTATTCTCACGAGTTACTGCGTTTATCCGAGTGATCCACAAACGACGAAAATCCCTCTTTTGTCTGCCTCTATCTCGATGAGAGGAAACCAAAGCTCTCATTTTCTGTTGAGTAATCGTTCGAGTAAGTCTTGAATGAGCCCCTCTAAAGGTTGATGCAAATAAACGAATTTTTGTTCGACGTCTCCGAGCTGTATATCCTCGTTTAACTCTGGTCATTGAATCAGATTAAAGCTTAATGAATAACTAATTGATTTCTCTTCTTTCAGTCATCCTTTTCCCCTTCCCCGGTCGATTAATAACAAAACGGATTATTCCGATATATAAAATATCAATTCCAATGGCTTTTGCTACTATGACCTTCCCAACCACGATTTTGTATTCTATTCCTTCCAGTTATTTCACTGGAAATAAGAAATTAGAACGATACTAAATAAAAAAAAAAATAGTGGGTTCCATCGTTTCTATGGTTACCTCTTAAACGGTGAGGTCCTCTCTATACACCGGAGCCTCTTCTTTCATTTAATCAAATGTTATTGTTAACTTGTATAGTTCACACTCTTTGGCTCTACCTATCTACAGTAATAGCTCTTTTCACAAAAAGAGTTATCCATACAGTGACGGCATTTAATTATGAAAGTTGGCTAGGTAGCTGACCCTGTTAGTCCGTTCTTTCAAGAAAAGGAGCATAACCTTTTTGCTTCTTATGATACCATTTCCTCCGCTTAATGGATAACCATTTGCTACCAATGGGGAATTGCTTCTTATTTCAAATCTAGATGATTGGATTTGCACCAATGGAAACCATAAATTCCATATACAATATGGGTATATGATAGATCTTCTCTATCTATCCTATTCATTGGTACCGGTCATTGATACTGAAAAAATTGTCTCATTTGTTCGAACTTATGATCTGAACGAGTCGCACATACACCCTAGTACATGTTCCTCGACGCTGAGGACATCCTCTAAGAGCGGGAGATTTTGTAACATTTCTTATTGGCTGTCTTGTGTTTCTAATAAGTTGTTTAATAGTTGGCATGTCGTATGTATATATATGTATATATAGAATAAAATGGGTTGGTTTAGATCGATCTTAACCTGATGATTGATCATCATGAATTATTTCTATTCAATATCAAATCACAGAAAATTTGAATTATGGTTTGAAATAAAATAGATTTATACGAAATCCCCAGTATTTTCATTTTCGACCGCTACAAGATCAACAATGCCATGAGCTTGGGCTTCTGTTGCTGACATAAAAACATCCCTTTCCATATCCTCGGATACAACCCATAAAGGGTTGCCCGTTCTTTGTACATAAACCTTTGTTAGGGTTTCGCGAAGTTTCAGTAGTTCTTCCGCTTCCAGGATAAATTCCCCTGCTTGTGCCTCATAAAAAGAACTAGCAGGTTGGTGAATCATAACCCTGATGATATTGATATAACATCATGAACGGTTCTTCTATCTCGCATGATTGGGCTAAACTAAAGTAGGGGATAAAAAAATAACAAGAAAAAAAAATCAAATAGAATTGAATAACCGTACAGGCATCTTTTGTTCATTGCATACGGCTCTGCAATGGAATTGACCCTTTCTTCTCTTCTATTCTATCGAAGAAAGAAATAGAATCCATCTAATCCAGATCGTTGAATGATCCATTTACCACCCTTCCTTTCATAGAAGTAAAAAAGAATACTATGATGGTTCTGTTACTTTATATATTTATCTCGTCTGTGATTTAGCAATCCCAAAGTTTCTTTTTGATACGATCAAATAAGTCAAAAATGATCTTTTTTTTTTCATTTTTGTACTCTTTCTTTCATAGCATAAGTATCAGAAAGAGACTTCTGGTGTGGAAGAAAAATGGTTTGTGACGCTGAAATGTACTCCCGACACATAAGATCAAATCGGAAATAACCTTTATTTCATACTACTATCTCGATACAAAATCTCATGTTATGAAAAAACAATAATGGTTTGTTCATATCGAACCCGAAGTGCCATGCTATTATTACTTATAATTTTCTTTTATAATCAATGTGGCGAAGGCATAGTCTTCTTTTTTTTTCAATCAAATAAAAACTCATTGGCGCCAAGCGTGAGGGAATGCTAGACGTTTGGTAATTTCTCCTCCGACCAGAATAAAAGATCCCATTGACGCGGCTAATCCCATGCATATCGTATGCACATCAGGTGACACAAATTGCATAGTATCATAAATGGATATTCCTGGTATTACCCATCCGCCGGGAGAGTTTATAAACAAATAAAGATCCCTAGTACCATCTTCTATACTGAGATATACCATGAGACCAACAAGTTGATTCGAGATCTCGCTATCAACCTCTTGGCCTAAAAAAAGTAATCTTTCTCGATAAAGTCGGTTGATTAGGACAAAATTGCATCCCTTAGGAACCGTACGTGCACCTTTGGATACATACGGTTCAAAAAAAATTGTGAAAAAGAAAAAAAAAGAATCAATGTGTCGATTCCAGCTTTATTTCTTTTTTTTATGTAACAGGTTTTCTTAATGAAAGGTCTTCTATTAAAAAAAACGAGATGAGTTTAGGCTCCCTTCCCTCTAAAAAAAAAAAGAGATTACTGAACTTATTAAACTAACCTATCATTGATGTATTGTTTCATCGATATTAAAATCACGATGTCATTGTCTTGTTCCTGAATGGGTCCTTTCAATTCTTTTAGGTTCATGGTCTACCCCGGGAAAAGATCTGTCCGAATTCTATTTGCACATATAGGACAAATGGTCTCAGTACCATTTTTTTGTTATGACTTCTTTTTTTTTGTTAATTTTGTGTCTTGCTTTCCCAAAACTATTTGATGTATTCATCATACTATTCCGTTGGTCGGCAATTTGGGATCACTACTATCACTACTATAGTAATAGTAGGTATAAAGTAATAGTAGGTATAAGAATCATTTATGATACAAGTGGTAATCATACATATATTATATTAACAATTTGTTATCGATTTGGTATTTTCTGAACGGAGCCTGGATACTTTATTTTATCAGTCCAAGTAAACCATAAATTCTTCTAAATTGATAATATTGATCCCCAATATAAAATAAATTGATCTAATTGCACTTCACGCTCCGAATGATTGATTGATGCCTCACTCAATACAATATCTCTTGGGCGAAACAGAGGATATCTCGATCAGGGGAGAGAACGGGTAAATCCCATATGACCCAATATGTCTGACAAGTCGCACTATACGTCAACCCAAACCGCATCTTCCTCTCCAGGACTCCGAAAAGGTACTTTTGGAACACCAATGGGCATTAAATTAAAGAAAAAAATTTAGTACTATACTTCACTTTAATATGGAAACGTAACAATCAATGGTTTATTGTCTTCATCCCTTTTTTCTCTTTATTCTATTTGATACATAGATTGGAAAGTTTATAGAGTAAGACAGAATGAATAAAGAAAGAAAAAATTTGAACGAAGAAATCGATCGTTCGAATGATAAACAAGTATCTATCCATTCGTTCCCCAAAAATGGGACCAATCCTCCCATTGCGTATTGGTACTTATCGGGTATAGAATAGATCTGCTTCTCTTTGTTCTTACGAACAAAATTGTTCCGTTATTTTCACGTTATTTTCAATGGAATGGAATAAATATTAATCCTTTCTGATACGGAATCTACTGAAAAGGTTAGGTACATGGTTAGTATATATAGTTTTTTCCAATGCGATAAAATAAAGTGGCATAGTGTCTATTTTTCTTTGATAAAGAGGTATTTCCATGGGTTTACCTTGGTATCGTGTTCATACTGTCGTATTGAATGATCCCGGTCGATTGCTTTCTGTTCATATAATGCATACAGCTCTAGTTTCTGGTTGGGCTGGTTCGATGGCTTTATATGAATTAGCGGTTTTTGATCCCTCTGATCCCGTTCTTGATCCGATGTGGAGACAAGGTATGTTCGTTATACCCTTCATGACTCGTTTAGGAATAACCAATTCGTGGGGTGGTTGGAGTATTTCAGGAGGAACTATAACAAATCCGGGTATTTGGAGTTATGAAGGTGTGGCAGGGGCACACATAGTGTTTTCCGGTTTGTGCTTCTTGGCAGCTATCTGGCATTGGGTATATTGGGACCTAGAAATATTCTGTGATGAACGTACGGGAAAACCTTCTTTGGATTTGCCCAAGATCTTTGGAATTCATTTATTTCTCTCAGGGGTAGCTTGCTTTGGCTTTGGCGCATTTCATGTAACAGGTTTGTATGGTCCTGGAATATGGGTGTCCGATCCTTATGGACTAACTGGAAAAGTACAATCTGTAAATCCAGCGTGGGGCGCGGAAGGTTTTGATCCTTTTGTTCCGGGAGGAATAGCCTCTCATCATATTGCAGCGGGTACATTGGGCATATTAGCAGGCCTATTCCATCTTAGTGTTCGTCCGCCTCAACGTCTATACAAAGGATTACGTATGGGCAATATTGAAACTGTACTTTCCAGTAGTATCGCTGCTGTTTTTTTTGCAGCTTTTGTTGTTGCTGGAACTATGTGGTATGGTTCAGCAACTACCCCAATCGAATTATTTGGTCCTACTCGTTATCAGTGGGATCAGGGATACTTTCAGCAAGAAATATATCGAAGAGTTAGTGCCGGGCTAGCCGAAAATCTTAGTTTATCGGAAGCTTGGTCTAAAATTCCCGAAAAATTAGCTTTTTATGATTATATTGGTAATAATCCGGCAAAGGGGGGATTATTCAGAGCAGGCTCAATGGACAATGGGGATGGAATTGCTGTTGGATGGTTAGGACACCCCGTCTTTAGAGATAAAGAAGGGCGCGAGCTTTTTGTACGTCGTATGCCTACTTTTTTTGAAACATTTCCGGTAGTTTTGGTAGATGAAGACGGAATTGTGAGAGCTGATGTTCCTTTTAGAAGGGCAGAATCAAAGTATAGTGTTGAACAAGTAGGTGTTACTGTTGAGTTCTATG